CCTTGTAAATTTTCCTTTGTTCGCGTATGTAAATAAATCGCAAATATGGTCCAAGTAATAAATGCCCAAGTTTCTTTTGGGTCCCAATTCCAATATGATCCCCATGCCTCATTAGCCCATACTGCTCCCGAAAGAATACCTATGGTTAAAAAGATAAAACCTAGACTAATAACACGATAACCCCAATCATCCAATTGTTGAATCAATCGATACTTGTAATAATTCCTATGAGAAAGAAATGAAGTATTTTTTACAATATTGTTTATTTTATTTGTGTATTTGGTCTCATTAAAGTAAACTAACTCATTTAATTTTAATAAATGGTTGCTTTTATGAAGAATACTTATGTCTTTTCGAAATGTAATGACTAAAAGAGCTATTGATAATAATGATCCACATAAAAGAGCTGCATAGCCCAATACCATCATGCTTACATGCATCATCAACCATTGGGATTGTAAAGCAGGTACTAATATTGCGGATTGATGCATTTCAGTTAAAAGACCCGAAGTAGCAAAGCCTTGGGTAAAAATAGCACTTGGCGCGGTTATTGCGCTTAAATTATTTTTATGTTTTTTAAAATACGGAAGCATATTAATACTGGATAAACTCCACGAAAGAAAAATTAATGATTCATATAAATCACTTAATGGAAAATGTCGCGAATAAATCCACCGCGTGATTAATAATCCGGTTATACAGAAAAAGCTGGCTATCATGCCCTTTTCGGATGAATCATCTAGTCCTCCGATTTCATCCACTAATAAGGTTATAAAATATAGTGTAATTAAAATTGAAATAATAGAAAAGGATATATGAGTTAATATATGTTCGAAAGTCGAAAAAATCATATTATATATATATATTTTTAAGGGGGGAGTACCTTAATTATAATTACGGAATGCAGGGAGTTTCATTTCTGGAATTACTTAATAGGACTTAGTCTATCTCTTTTAGAAGTTTTAGAAGATAGATCCCATGCCGCCACTCGGACTCGAACCGAGATGCTCTAGCACTGCTTCCTAAGAGCAGCGTGTCTACCGATTTCACCATAGCGGCTTGCTCAAAATTATAATAACCTATTCATACTCAATCGTCGAGATTGAAGTAGTCAATTCATATTTAGGAACGATTAAAATTTTAAATTTAGGAATACAACGTCATTTAAATATGTGTTCACTAATAGAGTATATTTATCTGATTTTAGAATGTCAGTTATATTTAACTTAATAAAATAATAAGCTTACGCATAGTTTATCCTCTGTGGGAATAAGACTTTTTTGTTCTATCCCTAGATCCTAGATAGTTCTAGGGATAGAACAAAAAAGTCATTCAGTTTCGATTCAGTTCTTATTCCGATTATTCCAATGTTTGATTATTTATTTGTCGGCACAAAAAAACTTTTTGAATTCCCGGTCGAAAGAGATTTCGATAATGAAAAAGCTTTTAACGCTGCCCAATATCCCTTCTTTTTCCAAGAATTTTTACGAATCCGCTTTTTTGATATAGAAGTACGTTTTTTTGGAACTGCCATTCAAAAATCAAGAGATTACTCATTGTTATAGTTGGATGTGAAAGACATCTATCTAGTATTAATATAATATTAAATATTCAATAAAAACGAATCTTTATTTACTATTGATTATCCATCTAGTTCTTTATTTAGATAATACTACTTTGCTATAAAAAAGGCGAAAAAAGATTATATGTTATTAATTTTTTTTACATTTATATTACATATAATTAATAAATTATAACTTTCCGGACAAAAAAACGAATTCATACTATACTAATGGATTTCTTTATATCCTCATAGTAAAAGCTCTATAGCTATAGTATCCAACGTACTATAGAAATAAAATTGGTTAAAGTTAAAAAAGCTTTTTTTCTGGATCTCCCGAAATAGCTTTAAATATATAACTATATTACTTAATAAATAACTATTCACTTTGCACTAGTAAGGGTGATATCATTTAACCAATTGTAACTTCTTGATTTGAACGATTTGGTAAAGAATAAGACTACTTAAGAAGATTAAATTTTGGTCTTGCATCTCTAATCTATATATATATATATTTCCTTTTTTTGCGAAAGAGAGAAGATCCGGTGAATCGGAAAGAATTAATTAAAAATGAAAAAGGTTTTTCTTATGGAACATACATATCCATATGCATGGATCATACCTTTCGTTCCACTTACAGTTCCTGTCTTAATCGGAGTCGGGCTTCTCTTTTTTCCGACGGCAACAAAAAATCTTCGTCGCATGTGGGCTTTTCCTAGTGTTTTATTATTAAGTATAGTTATGATTTGTTCTGCAGATCTGGCTATTCAGCAAATAAATAGCAATTTCATATATCAATATGTATGGTCTTGGACTATTAATAATGATTTTTCTTTAGAGTTCGGCCACTTGATCGACCCACTTACTTCTATTATGTTAATATTAATTACTACTGTTGGAATTCTGGTTTTGATTTATAGTGATAATTATATGTCTCAT